TCTTTTTTTTTCTATTTTTCCATTTCGCTTTTATTTTGTTTGTTAGGTTTGGGACTATGTAATTAATTGAAGTGGAAAGGCAATCTGATGATCCTTCATCAGAAGATTGTCCAAGCAAGACGCAAGATGGGTTATAGAAAAAACAAGGAAATGGGTGATAAATTTCATTTTTTTTTATTTTGGAGTAATTGAGTCAGGAATCCAAATTTTGATTCGGTATGGATAAAAGAACTTCCTATGTTATACTATTCAAGTCTTGACGACGGGTTGATTTGATAGATCAGATATTGTTATTCATGATAGTGATCCGGTTCAAGATCATCGAGAGGTAATTCATTCATTGAATTTACAGACGATAGACAGAAGATTTATCATCTCTAGGGGATTAAATCCCGAGTTATTGCGAAGTAAAAAACCGATGAGATTATGGAAGTAAATATTCTTGCATTTATTGCTACTGCACTATTCATTCTAGTTCCGACCGCCTTTCTACTTATCATTTACGTAAAAACAGTCAGCCAAAACGATTAATTCAATTGAATTTTCAAATGAATTTGAATGAAACTTTCCTTCCAAGTTCTTAATCTTATCAAAAATTAACGAAGTCAAAAGAAAGGGATTCCAATTTCACGTCTTAACTTAAATGAAATGGGCGCACTATAATTATAATCGGAAATTTTCTAAGAGATAGATAGTATGGTAGAAAAATTCATTTTTCTACCATACTATCTATTTATTCGTCTATAAAGTTGTAATTTAGAATAAAGATAAAGGCTTAAGTTTCTATATATCGATCTACAATATTCTCTTGATATATGTGTATATGAATTCCATATATTATATTGTATGTTGTTATGTTGTATGGAATTGACATAAGACCTAATTTGCTACATCTATTTGTTATTTGTTCCGATCAATCTGAAATAATTCTTATCTTAGGATTCTAATTCCTTTCCTTTTACTAATAAGGAAGGGGAAACCTCGCCTATTTTTAACGCCCGAACCATGATATGAAATAAGTCGATAAAGCATAAACCGCCCTTCTAAAATTAGAATAGAAACCAAAGGGTAAATGCCCCATATGTAACTCGCCCGAGGCAAGATCTTATTATTGCCCAGTCTCTCCTTAAACAACCACTATCTTTATATCATTTCTCATAGAAAGTGCGTATACACTTAACAAAACGACTTCTTTTTTGAAGAGTAAAGGGGAAATAAATACAAAAAAAGAAAAAGGTCCGGTCTTCCTTAGTATCCGTCTAGAAAGTCTAAAGATAGTAAGAGCCCATTCCCCGTTGATTGAAATAGAAAATTTCGGAAGAATTTTACGTTGGAATAAATTTCCAATCATCTGAATCCCTTTCTTTTCGAAGTACAAAGACGAGAATCGATGAAATATCTCTTTGATTGAAAGAATATGATTCCTATCATAGATTACTCCATTGGAATCCCATTGGATTCCAAATTCAGAGATTTTGATTTTAACTAGTTCAAAATGCGTTGCAGAACGATCTATAAAACAATCGATACGGTTTGATTCCTGAACTCAATTAGTAGTACTTCTAAAGCCCACTTCTTCCCCACACTACGAGTGAAAGGGAAAATGTAAAGACTACCATTAAAGCAGCCCAAGCGAGACTTACTATATCCATGTGCATTATGTCCCCTATCTCTATAAATACGAACGAATTATTCCATTATTCCTCACTAATAATAGTGGAATTCATGTAGCAGAGTCAAAAAGGGGTTCTACCGAACACTATTGAAAAACCAATCCAATAAATCGATTATATTATGATTTCGAGTTTTTTCGTGATTCAGGCGACACCCGGATTTGAACTGGGGAAAAAGGATTTGCAGTCCCCCGCCTTACCACTCGGCCATGCCGCCAAAATGATACAAAATCGATGCAATTTTTCCCGGATTCACTGAAATTGTACTTGCGTTTTGACTTCTGTTTTCCTTAATCCTTTCTTTCCTAAAAGAAAGACCCCTTGTTTGATTGGATTTGATCCATCCCGATTGTATAGTATCTGAAAATACACAATGCTAAAAACATTCTCTCGTTTTTCTATTGAGAAATCAAATGTGTATTTTTCAGACGAGAAATTTAAACCATTGACTCCTTACTTCGAATTTCTGAACGATTCTGGGATTTGAATTTCAAATTGTGTTTTCCTAATGACAACATACAAATTGAGGCAGAACTAATCAGTATTGATTTTTTCAATTAAAAAATATTTCTCAATTTCAATTATAACAAAACATATGAGTATATGTAAACCCCAGAACATAAATTGTTCCACAGATATCTATTATTTAGATATATTGTCAATAAGGAATTATCATAAAATTATCCTACTTCATTTCATGCATTGAATGGAAATTTTCTTTTGATAGAAGCACGCCCGGGGCTGTCCCGAATCGAATAGAACCGGCAATAAAAGAGAAGTCTATAGCTATCTGTATACGTGTTTAAAAAATGAAACCCTTCTTATAC